ATTTATTAGTTCCTATCCTTAAAGTATAGGGGAATTCTAGGGTTTATTTTAGCTTTATTTAACAATTTTATCTATTATAATAGAGGTTGGTTTAAATAATGAGAGTTACTAACTATGGTTTATCTTAGGCTTGTTAATAATGCTTCTCCTTTATTATAATAGAGGTTGGTTTAAATAATGAGAGTTACTAACTATGGTTTATCTTAGGCTTGTTAATAATGCTTCTCCTTTATTATAATAGAGGTTGGTTTAAATAATGAGAGTTACTAACTATGGTTTATCTTAGGCTTGTTAATAATGCTTCTCCTTTATTATAATAGAGGTTGGTTTAAATAATGAGAGTTACTAACTATGGTTTATCTTAGGCTTGTTAATAATGCTTCTCCTTTATTATAATAGAGGTTGGTTTAAATAATGAGAGTTACTAACTATGGTTTATTTTAGGCTTGTTAATAATGCTTCTCCTTTATTATAATAGAGGTTGGTTTAAATAATGAGAGTTACTAACTATGGTTTATTTTAGGCTTGTTAATAATGCTTCTCCTTTATTATAATAGAGGTTGGTTTAAATAATGAGAGTTACTAACTATGGTTTATTTTAGGCTTGTTAATATCTCATTGGCCTATATTGTATTAGACCGGGGCCTCAAAGTTTTTCCGCTTTTGGAGTGAGGGTTGGATATCTTGGATTCTTTGTGGGGGGTAGGGGGGGGTAGTTGTATAATATAAGAGACTTGTTTTTATAGCCCAGGGTCGCCTCAGTTAATAAGTGTTCTTAGGTGTTTAGGAGTCTGAAGTACTTACTTATGTCCTTGATATCAGTTATGTAATTCTTCGATTATTGTCTAATAAGGCTTTACAATCGTGTTTCATTTCCTTCAAGTGAAATGTTCCACCTAAGTGGGTTTGTCTTAGCGCTGCACTCTGAAATGCCAAATGCAAGGAAAAAAAAAAAGAAATAACCCCAAACCCTCTGGAGAGAACGCCCGGCATGTTGGGTAACGAGGAGTTTGTATTAAAAGCATTAACTTATGCAAGGCAAAACAGTTATGGGGAATTTACAATTCGTGAACCTGAAATAGGAACCAAATGCCAGGAATAATTCAAGTTGTGCAACCCCCACGATTTTTGTCCCTGACCTTCAATAACAGTTGGCATCTCAGTTATCAACTGATGGTCGGTTCTTATTGGGTTCAGTATTTGACCTTTATACGGTGTCTAATTCTTGGTATAACATTAACGTATTGAATATATTATTGAGTTTACGATTTCGCCATAGTCGCGAAGCAATGACTATTCACATTAATCATAATCTTTCTTACATATAATCATGCTTTTAATAGTATAGTCTTTTAGGGTACTTTCAATAAATGGTGATAATACATATATGTATACTGACATATTCTTATGTATATTAGGACAAGGAGTAGTTTAATTATAAAATTTTAGCTTTGGGAGCTATAGATAGGAGTTTGAACCTCCTCTCTTTGAGATCGTCTGTGGCAGAGCTCGGTAAATAATTGGCTGTATGGTAGTAGGAGGGACTTTAACCCTCGACTTCCGGGTTACAAAGCCGGCGCTCTGAACTGAGCTACTAGTACATCATCAAAGGAGGAGTTTATTTTCAATTCAACTTGCTGCTGGTATTAGGATCAAGAAGAGTGAAAAATATAAGAGGGATGCAATTTGTCCAATAATGATGTAAGGATCTTCTACAGGCATGCCCCCGATTCAGGTGAGGACAAATACATCTATAACAAGGACTCAGAAGAGGAATTGGGTTAGGGGGCGGAAGGTTAGGCTTCGGTGTTTGGATGTGTGGAGGATGGGGACAACTATTAAGATGAGGATGGAACACAGGAGTGCAAGAACGCCTCCTAGTTTATTGGGGATTGAGCGGAGGATGGCGTATGCAAAGAGGAAATATCATTCAGGTTTAATATGAGGCGGGGTTACTAATGAGTTTGCAGGGGTGAAGTTATCAGGGTCGCCTAGTAGGTTGGGTGCAAATAATGCGAGGGAGACTAGAGCAGTCAGAAGAACTGCAAAACCTAGCAGGTCTTTATATGTAAAATAAGGATGGAAGGAGATTTTTTCTGCATTTGAGGATAATCCCAGGGGGTTGTTTGAGCCTGTTTCATGGAGGAAGATAAGGTGAACGAGGGTTATTGCTAAAATAATAAAAGGAAGGAGGAAGTGGAAGGCGAAGAATCGGGTAAGGGTAGCATTGTCTACTGAAAAGCCCCCTCAGATTCATTGGACTAGGTAGTCTCCAACATAGGGGACAGCGGATAGAAGGTTTGTAATTACGGTTGCACCCCAGAAGGATATTTGTCCTCAGGGAAGGACGTATCCTACGAAGGCGGTCATTATTACAAGAAGAAGCAGGATAACTCCAATATTTCATGTTTCTTTATAGAGGTAGGAACCATAGTAGAGGCCTCGGCCGATGTGAAGGTAGATACACACAAAGAAGAAGGATGCGCCGTTGGCATGTATGTTTCGGATTAGTCAGCCGTAATTTACGTCTCGGCAAATGTGGGCTACTGAAGAGAAGGCGGATGCGGTGTCGGGGGTATAGTGTATAGCGAGGAAAAGGCCTGTGGCAATTTGAGCGATTAGGCAGAGCCCGAGTAGGGAGCCAAAGTTCCATCATGCAGAAATGTTTGATGGAGTAGGGAGGTCGACTAATGCGTCGTTTGCGATTTTAAAGAGGGGATGGGATTTTCGGATATTAATCATTAGGGTTCTTGTAGTTGAATAACAACGGTGGTTTTTCAAGCCATTAGTCCTGGTTAAAGTCTTGGTGAGAACTATGATACTTATTATAGCTGTATTTTTATTTGGGTTAGTCTTAGGGTTAGCTGCGGTTGCTTCTAACCCCTCGCCGTACTTTGCGGCACTAGGTTTGGTAGTTGTAGCTGGTTTAGGCTGTAGTGTTTTAGTAGGGTGTGGGGGGTCCTTTCTGTCTTTAGTGTTAGCTTTGATTTATTTGGGAGGGATATTAGTTGTCTTTGCTTATTCAGCAGCTCTTGCTGCAGAGCCCTATCCGGAGAGTTGGGGGAGTTTGCCTGTGTTAGGGTTAGTTTTGGCGTACATGGGAGGAGTGCTTTTAGCAGTGTTTTTATTTTGCGGGGAGTGATATTGAGGGGCCTGATTTACAGGGGAGGAGTTGGGGGAGATGGCAGTTGTTCGAGGGGATATGGGAGGGGTTGCCTTGTTATATTCGACAGGGGGTGGGTGTCTAGCCATTGGGGGCTGGGTTTTATTGCTAAGTCTGTTTGTAGTGTTAGAGCTTACTCGGGGTTTGAGCCGGGGGACTCTTCGGGCTGTTTAGTAGGAGATTGCTAAGACAAATAGTAGGGCGAGAATTAGGGTGAGGAAGAGGAGTGTTAGGTATGTTTTGATAAAACCTCGTTGTAGGTTGTTAGTGATTTTAACTCCTTGTTGGTTGATGGATGCAATAGACTTAGGGCCCGTTTTTTCTAACCAAATTTGCTCGATAACTTGGGCGGAGGTGGTTTGTGAGAATAGGAAGCCGGTTTTAGAGGTGAAGCGGTGGAAGATTGTGGTGTAGTAGGCTGTTGTGACGGAGAAGCGGTGTGGGATTTGTTTTGGTGTAATTTCGTACCGTTGTTGTGAGGTTATGGTTACGAGTTGTAGTGCGGTAAGTAGTCCGAGGATGGTTACGATTAATGCAAGTAGTTTAAGTAGAGGTGGTATTGTTATGATGGGTGTTTTTAAGGGGGTAATGTTGAGAGTGATTAGAAGGCCTGCAGCAATGCTGCCTGAAGCCAGTCGTTTGAGAGGGTTAATGAGGGAGGGATTATTTTCATTGATAGGGGATAGTGACTTGAATCGTGGATAACCAAGGGAAACGAAGTAGATGAGCCGAAGGCTGTAAACGGCAGTGAAGGAAGTAGCTAGGAGGGTTAAGGCAAGGGCTCAGGCGTTCAAATAAGAGGTGTTTAATGCTTCAATGATGGCGTCTTTGGAGTAAAATCCTGTTAGGAAGGGGGTACCAGTGAGGGCAAGGCTACCAATGATTAAGCAGGAGGAGGTTACAGGGACTAGGCGGTGCATGCCTCCTATTTTTCGGATGTCTTGCTCGTTGTCTAGGCTGTGGATGATGGCTCCGGAGCAGATAAAGAGTATTGCTTTGAAGAAAGCGTGAGTGCAGATATGGAGGAAGGCCAGTTGGGGTTGATTGAGACCAATTGTGACTATTATTAGGCCTAGCTGGCTAGATGTAGAGAAAGCAATGATTTTTTTGATGTCATTTTGGGTAAGGGCGCAGGTTGCGGTGAATGATGTAGTTAGGGCGCCAAGACATAGGCAGATGGTCAGGGCAGTTTGGTTTTGTTCTAATAAGGGGCTTATTCGTACAAGAAGGAAAATGCCCGCTACGACTATTGTGCTAGAGTGGAGTAGAGCGGAAACGGGAGTGGGGCCTTCTATAGCAGCCGGGAGTCATGGATGGAGTCCAAATTGTGCTGATTTGCCAGTGGCAGCCAGAATAAGCCCGATGAGAGGGTAAGTTAGGTCTAGGTCTTTTGCAGTTGTAAAAATTTGTTGTATTTCTCATGAGTTGAGGGTTATTGCAATTCATGCTATGGAAAAGATTAGGCCGATATCTCCTACGCGGTTGTAAATGACTGCTTGGAGAGCTGCTGTGTTTGCATCTGATCGACCGTGTCACCAGCCGATAAGGAGGAAAGATATAATACCTACGCCTTCTCAGCCAATGAAGAGTTGGAAGAGATTGTTTGCTGTTACTAAAATGAGCATAGCGGTTAGGAAGACTAGAAGATAGTCAAAAAAGCGGTTAATGTTAGGGTCTGAGTGTATATACCAAGCTGCAAATTCTAGAATTGCCCAGGTCACATATAGGGCGATGGGGGTGAAGATGAGTGAATAGTAATCAAACTTAAAACTAATATTAATGTCAAAAGATAGAATGGTTATTCAGTTTCAGCTGGTAATAATAAGTTCAGTACCGTCTCGGAGGAAGATAAATAGGGGAAGAAGGCTGATAAAGAAGGCGAATTTTACTGCTGTTTTGGCTTTTTTTAGGGGTCAGTCAGAGGAGCGAGAGGGGAATAGTAGAAGAGTGAGAAGAGGGAAGGTTAAAATAAAGAAAATAGAGAGTGAGCAGGCGGATATAATGAGGGGGATTGAAGTCATTCTAGCTACTACTCGGAGTTGCACCGAGAGTTTTTGGTTCCTAAGACCAATGGATGAACTATTATCCTTTAGTAGCTGCGAGTGAGCCCTGGGGTCTAACCAAGGTCGCGGAAATTAGCAGTTTCCGTTGCTTCGAGCCTCTCTCGGGTGGATAAGGGGGTTTTAACCCCTCTTTTTAGAATCACAATCTAATGTTTTATTGTTAAACTATATCTACAAGCTGTTCAACCCAGAATTAGTTCTGGCTTGAGTATGAGGAGGAGAAGGGGGAGAAGGTGAAGGGCAAGAAGTAAGTGTTCTCGGGTGTGAGAGGGGGCAATGGTAGTAATAGCTTGAGGGAGGGGGCCTCGTTGTGTTGTAAGGAATACGTACAGTGAATAGGTTGCTGTGATTAGAGTGCCAGCTCCTGTAAGAGCAATGGTTCATCATGATCAGTTAAAAAGGGAGACGATAATTGCCAGTTCCCCCATTAGGTTAGGGAGAGGGGGAAGTGCTAGGTTTGCAAGACTTGCAAGGAACCATCAAGCAGTCATGAGCGGGAGAATTATTTGCAAGCCGCGTGCTAGAATTATTGTTCGACTATGGGTACGTTCATAGTTAGTGTTAGCAAGGCAGAATAAGGCAGAGGAGGTTAGGCCATGTGCAATTATCAGAATAAGGGCTCCTGAAAATCCTCAGGGTGTTTGGATTAGAATTCCTGCTGCGACGAGGCCTATGTGGCTGACAGATGAGTAAGCGATTAGCCGTTTTAGGTCAGTTTGACGAAGGCAAATTGAGCCTGTTATGATAATACCTCATAGTGCGAAGATGATGAAGGGGTAGCTTAGTTCTTTGGTGAGAGGCTCTAGGACAATCATTATTCGTATCATTCCGTAGCCTCCTAGTTTGAGTAGAACTGCAGCAAGAACTATAGAGCCTGCAATGGGAGCTTCGACGTGGGCTTTAGGAAGTCAGAGATGGGCGCCATATAAGGGTATTTTAACTAGAAATGCAATTAAGCAGCCTGCTCATCATAACTTGTCTCCATATGCAGTTAGTGGTATAGCGGGGTTAAATTGAAGGGTCAGGAGGGAAAGGGCCCCTGTGGTGCTTTGAAGGAGAAGGAGGGACACTAGTAAGGGGAGTGAGCCTACTAGTGTGTAAAATAAGAAGTAGGTTCCAGCATTGAGGCGTTCTAGCTGGTTGCCTCAGCGTGTGATGATGATGAGGGTAGGAATGAGGGTTGCTTCAAATATTACGTAAAATATAATTACTTCGGTTGCGCCAAAGGCCAGGATTAGGAAAATTTGAAGGGAAATAAGTAATGTGATGTATAAGCGTTGACGGGTTTCAGGTTCAGGGGCAACGTGGTTTTGGCTTGCAAGGATTATAAGGGGGAGAAGTCAGCAAGTGAGGACTAGCAGGGGGGTTGAGAGAGCGTCTGTTGCCATGTGGAGTCCAAGAAAAGATCAGCCAGTTTCTATGGGGCTAATTAATCAGCTTAAGCTAATTAGTGCAATGATTGAACTATAGGCAAGGGCTGTTGATCAAAGCTGTTTGATAGGGGTTGTTCAGCTAGTGAGGACGAGTGTAATGGTAGGGATAAGAATTTTTAGCATTGTAGTAGGTTAAAGTTTTTTAGGCGATCTGTACCATGGGTACGAGCGGTCGCAATTAGTAGTGCCAGGCCGGCACTTGCTTCACAGGCTGAAAAGGCCAGAAGGATTATGGGTGCAATTGAGAAGTTTATGGCGTTGAGTTGTAAGGCTCAGACGGAGAGGGCAATAAAAAGGGAAAGGAGTATGCCTTCCAAGCATAGGAGGGCCGAGAGGAGGTGTGCCCGGTTGAATGCTAGGCCTGCTAAGCCTAAGAGGAAGGCTGATGAAAAGGCAAAATGGGCGGGAGTCATCAGGCAATTATGGAATTTAACCACAAGTTTTTGAGCCGAAATCAAAGGTTTTTCTTAAACTAACTGCCTATTCAGCTCATTCCAGTCCGCCTTGAAGTCACTCATAGATCAAGCCGAGAGTTAAGAGAATGAGGATAGCAGATGCTCATGCGAGTGTTGTTGAAGGGGAAGAGAGATGGCTTCCTCAAGGAAGTGGGAGTAAGAGGGCAATTTCTAGGTCAAAGAGGAGAAATAGAATTGCAACGAGAAAGAACCGGAGAGAGAAGGGCAAGCGGGCAGTTCCTAAAGGGTCGAAGCCGCATTCGTAGGGTGAAAGTTTCTCGTAGTCTGGTCCCATTTGTGGAAGTCAGAAGGCAACAATGGCCAGGATAGTGGAGAGTAGAATAGCGATAGTTAGTATTGTGATAATCAGATTCATTATCTTTCCTTGGATTTTAACCAAGACCGGGTGATTGGAAGTCACTTGTACTAGCTTTAGAATACTAGAAAGATAAGATCCTCATCAGTAGATGGAGATATATAGGAAGAGTCAGACGACGTCTACAAAATGTCAGTATCAAGCAGCTGCTTCGAAGCCGAAGTGGTGGTCGGATGTAAAGTGGTATTGGATTTGTCGTAGCAAGCAGACAGCTAAAAAGGTTGAGCCAATGATCACATGAAGTCCATGGAAGCCTGTAGCTACAAAGAAAGTGGCGCCGTAAACTCCGTCTGCAATTGTAAAGGGGGCTTCGTAGTATTCTATTGCTTGCAGGAAGGTGAAGTAAAAACCTAGTAAAATAGTTAAGGCTAGAGATTGGATGGCTTCTTTGCGGTTACCTTCTATAATGCTGTGATGGGCTCAAGTAACTGTGACGCCAGAAGCTAATAGGACGGCTGTGTTTAATAGGGGGACTTCAAATGGGTTGAGGGTTGTAATTCCTGTAGGGGGTCAGCAGCCACCCAGTTCAGGGGTTGGGGCGAGGCTTGAGTGGTAAAAAGCTCAGAAGAAGCCTAGAAAGAAGAATACTTCTGAGGTAATAAAAAGAATTATTCCGTATCGTAACCCTTTTTGGACGGGAGGGGTGTGGTGTCCTTGGAAGGTCCCTTCTCGGATGATATCTCGTCATCACTGGTATATTGTTAGAAGAAGTAGGACCAGACCTACCGTTATGAGAGTGGTTGAATGGTAGTGGAACCAGATTGCTAGGCCTGAAGTCATGAGGAGGGCGGCTATTGCACCTGTTAAGGGTCAAGGGCTTGGGTCAACTATGTGATATGCATGTGCTTGATGGGCCATTAGATGTTTTCTTGTAGATAGAGGCTTAGAAGAAGCACGAATACGTAGGCTTGAATTATAGCGACGGCGATTTCTAACAGGGAAAGTATTAGTAAGAGGAGTGCTGTTAAAGATGCTACAGGAGGTATGAGGGGCAGGAGAACAAATGTGGCGGTGGAAGTAAGTTGAATTAATAGGTGACCGGCTGTGAGGTTAGCAGTAAGTCGTACGCCTAGGGCGAGAGGGCGAATAAATAGGCTAATTGTTTCGATGATGATGAGTACTGGGATTAAGAGGGTGGGAGTACCTTCTGGGAGAAGGTGGCCAAGCGCATGTGTAGGTTGGTTTCGTATTCCAATAATAATTGTAGCGAGTCACAGTGGGACAGCAAATGCTGTATTGAGTGATAGTTGAGTGGTAGGGGTGAATGTATATGGAAGAAGGCCTAGTAGGTTTAAGGTGATTAAGAACACTATTAGAGAGGAAAGGAGAAGGGCTCATTTGTGTCCCCCTACGTTTAGGGGTTGAAAGATTTGTTGTGTGAAGTTGTTGATAAATCAACCTTGTAAGGTTAGTAAGCGGCAGTTGAGTCAGCGGGTTGTTGCCTTAGGGAAGAGCACTCAAGGCAGTGCTAGTGCTAGGGCAGCTAGGGGGATGCCTAGAAAGACGGGGCTTATAAATTGGTCAAAAAAGCTTAGTGTCACGGTCAGGATCAGGTTTCGGTTTTAGGCTTCTCTGTGCTTTGAGAGGCGGGTACGTTAGGAAAGGTGTGGGCCAAGATTTTAGGTGGGATAATGGTTAGGAAAACAAATCAAGAGAAGACAAGAATAAGGAACCAAGGGGCAGGATTGAGTTGTGGCATTTCGCTAGGGGTGGTTGGGAGTCACCAATCTTTAGCTTAAAAGGCTAACGCTGTGCCCAGTTTAGCTTCTTAGCGAAGCGTCTTCAAGTATTAGAGAGGATCAGTTTTCGAAGTGTGCTAGGGGGACTGCTTCAACCACGATTGGTATAAAACTGTGGTTAGCACCACAGATTTCAGAGCATTGTCCATAAAATACTCCGGGGCGAGATGCAACAAAGGCCACTTGGTTCAGGCGTCCTGGGACTGCATCTATTTTTACACCCAAGGAGGGTACTGCTCAAGAGTGGAGAACGTCTTCGGCGGAAACTAATACACGAATGGGAGATTCAACGGGGATTACTATTCGGTGGTCTGTTTCAAGTAATCGGAATTGACCGGGAGTTAAGTCTTGTGTGGGGATCATGTAAGAGTCAAAACCGAGGTCTTCATAGTCCGTATACTCGTAGCTTCAGTATCATTGGTGGCCTATTGCTTTAATAGTGAGGTGAGGGTCATTGATTTCATCCATGAGGTACAGAATGCGAAGGGATGGAAGGGCAATTAGGATTAAAATTATAGCTGGGAGGACTGTTCAGATAATTTCAATTTCTTGGGAGTCTAAAATAAAGCTATTTGTTAATTTGGTAGTGACTATGGCCACAATAATATAAAGTACGAAGGTGCTAATTAGAAAAAGGATTATTAGGGCGTGGTCGTGAAAGTGAAGAAGTTCTTCTATGAGAGGGGAGGCTGCATCTTGAAATCCTAGTTGGGAGGGGTATGCCATTATTCAAGACGCGCGGGGATTTAACCCACAATTCTACCCTGACAAAGTAGTGTAATTTCTAATTTTACTAGTGTCTTATAAAGAAAGTGGCAGAGCGGTTATGCTATTGGCTTGAAACCAATTTATGGGGGTTCAACTCCTCCCTTTCTCGTAAGTGAGTTTAAAGATTAGGTGTGGCCGCTTTGAGACGCGATCAAGGTTGTTGGACTAGAACAAAGGCAGGTTCTTCAAAGGTGTGGTAAGGAGGAGGGCATCCATGCAGTCATTCGACGTTAGTAGCGGTAAGTTCTACTGCTAGTACTTCTCGTTTGGCGACAAAGGCTTCTCAGATAATGTATAGGAACATGATTACTGCTACTAAGGATACGAGGGAGCCTATTGAGGAGATGGTGTTTCAAAGGGTGTAGGCGTCTGGGTAATCGGAATAACGTCGAGGCATACCAGCAAGTCCTAGGAAGTGCTGAGGGAAGAAGGTGAGATTGACCCCTACAAATATTACCCCGAAGTGGATTTTTGTCCATGTTTCGTGAAGGGTGTAGCCAGAAAATAGAGGGAATCAATGGACGAAGCCTCCTATAATTGCAAAGACAGCTCCTATGGAGAGGACATAATGGAAGTGGGCTACTACATAGTATGTATCGTGTAAGACAATATCTAGGGAAGAATTAGCTAATACGATTCCTGTAAGACCTCCTACTGTAAATAAGAAAATGAAGCCCAGAGCCCAGAGAAGAGGCGTTTCTCATTTCAGAGAACCTCCGTGAAGGGTTGCCAGTCAGCTAAAGACTTTCACGCCTGTTGGGATGGCAATGATTATTGTGGCGGATGTAAAGTAGGCACGGGTGTCTACGTCCATTCCAACTGTAAACATATGATGTGCTCAGACAATAAAGCCTAAGAGGCCAATAGCCATCATAGCTCAGACCATGCCTATATAACCAAAAGGTTCTTTTTTGCCTGAGTAGTATGCAACGATATGTGAGATTATACCAAAGCCAGGGAGAATGAGAATATACACTTCTGGGTGGCCAAAGAATCAGAAAAGGTGTTGATATAGAATAGGGTCCCCTCCTCCTGCCGGGTCAAAGAAAGAAGTATTTAAGTTTCGATCTGTTAGTAGCATGGTAATGCCAGCAGCCAGGACTGGTAAAGACAGTAGAAGAAGAACGGCAGTAATGAGGACGGCTCATACAAAGAGAGGGGTTTGATATTGAGAAATTGCAGGGGGTTTCATATTAATAATCGTTGTAATGAAGTTAATAGCGCCTAAAATTGAGGAGACACCTGCCAGATGCAGGGAGAAGATCGTTAGATCAACGGATGCTCCGGCATGCGCTAAGTTGCTGGCTAGGGGCGGATAAACGGTTCAACCGGTTCCTGCCCCTGCTTCTACGCCGGAAGATGCTAGAAGGAGTAGGAATGATGGAGGGAGGAGTCAAAAGCTTATGTTGTTTATTCGGGGGAAGGCTATATCGGGGGCACCAATTATCAAAGGAATTAATCAGTTTCCAAACCCTCCAATCATGATTGGTATTACTATAAAGAAAATTATTACGAAGGCGTGGGCCGTAACGATTACGTTATAAATCTGGTCGTCTCCTAGGAGGGCACCAGGTTGGCTTAGCTCTGCTCGGATAAGCAGGCTTAGGGCAGTACCTACTATGCCCGCTCAGGCACCAAATACTAGATAGAGGGTGCCGATGTCTTTATGATTGGTTGAGAAAAATCAACGTGTGATTGCCACAGGTACGGGTAAGGTGGCTGAGTAAGCGGTGGATTGTAGCCCCATATACAGAGGTTTGAGCCCTCTTCTTACCAAGCCCTGGGGTGTTATCATATGAGATTGCAAATCTTAAGAAGCAAGTTAAAACTTGCCGGGGCTTTCCCCGCCTTTTTAAAGGTAGGCGGGGAAAGTAGATGGAAGCTCGTTGGTTTGAGCACTTAGCTGTTAACTAAGAGGTTGTAGGATCGAGGCCTACCCATCTAGAAAGGCCTTAGCTTAATTTAAAGTGTCTGTTTTGCATGCAGTGGATGTGGATTAGTGTTCCGCAGGTCTTATCAGGGACTGGGAGATTCTCACTCCCACTAAGGGCTTTGAAGGCCCTGGGTCTAGTTGTGTTATCCTAAGTCTCTAGGTGGATAGGAGGGTTGTGATTGAGGGGGTGAGGGGTAGGAGGAGCATTGTTGTGGAGGTGGCGAAAGTGAGGGGAAGGGTTGATTGTAAGGGGGTAAAGCGTCAGGGAGCAACCCCGATAAGGTTGTTTGGGGAGGTTGTAAGGGTTATGGCATAAGAAAGGCGGAGGTAGAAGTAAAGGCTGAGGAGGGCGGAAAGTGCTGCTAAGGTGGCCGTTGGGGCTAGCTCATGGTTAGTTAGTTCTTGGAGGATTAGTCATTTAGGTATGAAGCCTGTCAAGGGAGGGAGGCCTCCGAGGGAGAGAAAGACAAGGGGTGCTAGGGCTATTAGGGCTGGGGCTTTCGTTCAAGAAGTTGCAAGTGCATTAATGGTTGTTGTTTTGTTAAGGTTAAAGATTATAAATGCTGAGAAGGTTATGACGAAGTATGTGAGGAGTGTTAGGAGTGTGAGGGAGGGGGCGGTTTGTAAGACAAGAATTATTCAGCCAAGGTGGGCGATGGATGAGTAGGCAAGGATTTTTCGTAGCTGTGTTTGGTTTAGGCCTCCTCATCCTCCTACTAGTGTTGAGAGAAGCCCTAAAGCGGTGAGTATCATAGGGTTGGTGTGCTGAAGTTGTAGGAGAAGTGCAAAGGGAGCAAGTTTTTGTCATGTTGACAGGATGAGTCCTGTGGTGAGGTTTAGACCTTGGAGGACTTCTGGGAGTCAGGTGTGGAAGGGGGCCAGACCAATTTTTAGAGCTAAGGCAATGGTGATAATGGTAATGGGAAAGGGGTGTGATATTTGTTGAATTTCTCATTGTCCAGAAAGTCAGGCATTGATGGTGCTAGCGAATAAAAGCATGGCTGCTGCGGCAGCTTGTGTAAGGAAGTATTTGGTAGTGGCTTCGGCTGCCCGGGGATGATGGTGGTAGGTTATTAGGGGAATAATAGCGAGGGTATTAATTTCAAGACCTATCCATGCAAGGAGTCAGTGGGAGCTCGCGAATGTGATTGTGGTCCCGAGGCCTAGGCCCAGGAGAAGGATTGTTAAAACGTATGGAGTCATTAGCAAAGGAAGGAGTTTAACCATCATGTTTGGGGTATGGGCCCAAAAGCTTGTGTTAGCTGACTTTACTAGGAAATGGTGTAGTGGAAGCACTAAGAGTTTTGATCTCTTGAGGTAGGGTTCGAGCCCCTTTTTTCTAGGAGTTGGAAGGACTTTAACCTTCATTATTCACTCTATCAAAGTGGCCCTTTGCTTCAGGCACAGCTCCTAATTTATAGTTGTGGGGGTAATCCTGAGAATGCAATAGGAAGTGCTAGGTGTCAGATAACTAAGGCTAAGGTGAGTGGGAGGAAGTTTTTTCAAATTAGATGCATGAGTTGATCATATCGAAATCGGGGGTAGGAGGCCCGGACTCATAAGAATACTACGGAGAGAAGGGTTGCCTTGGTCATTAGAATTGTTGTGGTGACCAGGGGGGAAGTGTAGGAAAAGGATGTGCCTAGGAACAGGATTGCAGAGAGGGTGTTTATAAGAAGGATGTTTGCGTATTCTGCTAAGAAAAATAGTGCGAAGGGACCCCCTGCATATTCGACGTTAAAGCCTGAGACTAGTTCAGATTCCCCTTCAGTAAGGTCAAAGGGGGCTCGGTTTGTCTCTGCTAGCGTTGAGATATATCATATCACGGCTAGTGGTCAAGCTGGTAAAATTAATCAGACACTTTCTTGGGCGACACTAAAGGTTTGTAGGGTGAAGCCTCCGGTGAAGATAATAGCGTTTAGGAGAATTAACCCCATGCTGACTTCATAGGAGATTGTTTGAGCAACGGCTCGGAGTGCCCCAATTAGGGCATATTTTGAATTTGAAGCTCAGCCTGATCCTAGGATGGAGTAGACCGCAAAGCTAGACAGGGCGAGGATGAAGAGGATGCCTAGGTTTAGGTCTGCTGTTGGATAGGGAAGAGGTATAGGGATTCATAAGGTTAAGGCTAGGACGAGGGCTAGTGTTGGGGCTGCTAAAAAGAGGAAGGGGGAAGAGGTAGAGGGACGGACGGGTTCTTTTATGAAAAGTTTTAAACCGTCTGTAATTGGTTGGAGAACTCCGTAGGGTCCTACAACATTAGGGCCTTTTCGTGCTTGTATATAGCCAAGTACTTTTCGTTCAACTAATGTGAGGAGCGCTACGGCCAAAAGGACGAAGACAATAATAGCTAAAGGGTTTAAGAGGGTTGAAAGGATGGTGGATAACATAGTTAGGGAGGGGATTTGAACCCCTGTGGAAAGGACTTAGATCTTTTGCAGTTACCGGACTCTGCCACCTTAACATGCTATTTTCTATAGCGGGGGAGGACGCCCTTTTGTCTATTTTAGTTAATTTCATTTAGGGGAGGGTAAGGCGTACTTGAAGTATGGGCCTTCTCTTTTCGGTCCTTTCGTACTAGAAAAGAACGTATCATAGATAGAAACTGACCTGGATTACTCCGGTCTGAACTCAGATCACGTAAGACTTTAATCGTTGAACAAACGAACCCTTAATAGCGGCTGCACCATTAGGATGTCTTGATCCAACATCGAGGTCGTAAACCCCCTTGTCGATATGGACTCTTAAAGGGGATTGCGCTGTTATCCCTAGGGTAACTTGGTCCGTTGATCGGCTTTGCCGGATCTAATGGTCAAAGATTTTGTGCATTAGAGCTGTGGCTCATGGTTGTAGGAGTAAAAGTAACTGTGCTCCTGGTCCACATGGGGGTTTTTTTCTTCCCCGTGGTCGCCCCAACCAAAGACAGGGGAACAGTAGTCCAATAATTATTACCTATTTTAGGGAGGTTGTTTTTTATGGTCTGTTGTATAGTCTAAAGCTCCATAGGGTCTTCTCGTCTTATGTTAGAAGTCCCGCTTCTGCACGGGAAGATCAATTTCACTGACCGGGGAAAGGAGACAGTTAAGCCCTCGTAAATGCCATTCATACAGGTCCTCATTTAAGAGACAAGTGATTGCGCTACCTTCGCACGGTTAAAATACCGCGGCCGTTAAACTGGGGGGTCACAGGGCAGGCAGGACCTCTTATGTGTAGTTAGCAAGAGGCGATGTTTTTGGTAAACAGGCGAGGCTTAGGGGTTTTTGCCGAGTTCCTTCTTTTCCTTTTGGTCTTTCCTTTAAAGCACACCAGTGTGGGGTTAACGGTATTATTTTGGGTGGTCTTCTTGTTTGTTGTTTATACTTCAGTGCCCTCTGTATTTGGGACCGTTAAATTTCGGTGGGGAGTCCGTTCCGATTTACACCTGTGCAAGGAGAGAGTCGGGGCTCTCTAGTTATTCATTTTAGCATAGTCACTCCCATGCAGTTATGGGACGGCTTGATACGTATTGAGGGGGTTAAGATTTATTATCGGGATCGATGGGGAGGTGTGTGTTAGAGCTTTAACGCTTTCTAATGGGATGGCTGCTTTCAGGCCCACCAAAACACAGTTACCTTAAAAATTATGATCTTTACCCTCCTGTAAAAGTTGTGTCTTGTGTCAAAGGGGCTGTACCCCCTTTGACTAACTCTCTTATTTTCATTTTATCTGTGATGCCCTGGCAAATATCGTAGAACATATAATCTGCCCGAGGTTGAGAGGGGAATATAAGAGGCAGAACTTCTATTCGTTTCTCAAGCAACCAGCTATTGCCAAGTTCGATTGGTCTGTCACCGCTACTCAAAGCTCTTCCCACTCTTTTGCCACAGAGACGGGTTTACCCTAACTAAAGGTTGTCTTGAAGTAGCTCACGTTGGTTTCGGGGGGCCAAACTAAAATGCTTTTTGCTTGGTTATACTTGTTAAATCATGATGCAAAAGGTACGAGGTATAAGCTCTGCTTTTCTTGGCTTTACTGAGTTATTTCATTTCTCTTTCAGCGTTCCCTTGCGGTACTTTCTCTATTGCTCCTGAGTTCCTTTTCTGTCGCCCATACTTGGGGGGAAAAATGGTTTGGTTGTTTGTCTTGGTGTTTTAGGGGTTATAAATAAGGGGGTATTGAGTTTATTAGTGGGCTAGCTACTAGGCGTCAGGGCGGTCTGATTTGCACAGACGACTCCTCAGTGTAAGGGAGGTGCTTTGCTGTCTTAGCTACGTCCTGGTTTGTCCAAGTGCACCTTCCGGTACACTTACCATGTTACGACTTGCCTCCCCTTATGTTTATAGGGCTAATTAGGTATAAGATGTTTCTTATTTCGGGGAGAGTGACGGGCGGTATGTGCGCGCTTTAGGGCCGACTTCAATGAGACTCTCTGCTTCTCATTTACTGCTAAATCCTCCTTGTAGAATAGTCATTTCAGAATATTGTCCGTGTTTCCTGGTTAGGAAATGTAGCCCATTATCTTCCCCTCTCATACGCTACACCTCGACCTGGCGTTTTGGGCCATGCCAATTTTGCTTACTACAGATCCTTCACAGGGTGAGCTGACGACGGCGGTATATAGGCGGTATGAACAAGAGAGGGTGAGGTTAAACGGGGGGTATCGGTTATAGAACAGGCTCCTCTAGGTGGGTCTTAAGCACCGCCAAGTCCTTTGGGTTTTAAGCTAAAGCTCGTAGTACCCGGGCGGATAGTGAGTGTAGTTAAACTATCAAAGTTTAGGGCTGAGCATAGTGGGGTATCTAATCCCAGTTTGTTTCACAGCTTTCGTGGGGTCAGGTCTGTTAAAGTCACTTTCGTAGCTGGACTTCATACCTCCGAACACGTATAACGGTCTTGGGGGCGTTCGACTTTAGTTATGTTTAAGATTTACTAAACCACTCTTTACGCCAATGGCTGTCAGCTTGGGCCTCTCGTATAACCGCGGTGGCTGGCACGAGTTTTACCGGCCCTAGGGGCTGTAACTAAGTCAAGTTTTCACTTATGGCTTAATGTTTATCACTGCTGAATACCCGTGAGGGTGTGGCCGAGCAAGGTGTCATGGGCGAAAATATTAATAGTGCCTGATACCAGTTCCTTGCTCCCGGGAAGGGGAGCTGTCAGGGCATTCGCACAGGGGTGCGGATACTTGCATGTGTAAATCTAGCCGGAGGCGACAGAAAAGCCAGGACCAAGCTTTTGTGCTTTCGGGACAATTTTAAGGCCCATCTTAACATCTTCAGTGTTATGCTTTAGTTAAGCTACGCTAGC